AGCCGATGATATATATATGGGACCGCGCTGCATTGCCATTCGAAATAAAGATATTGGTATTGGACTTATCAATCGATTCTTAACCTTTCGAATACACCCAATATCTATTCGAACTCCCTTTACTTGTAGGAGTATATTTTGGATCTGTCGATTCTGTTATGGAAGAAGTCCTACGCATGGCGACCTGGTCGAATTGGGGGAAGCTGTAGGTATTATTGCGGGTCAATCTATTGGAGAACCGGGTACTCAACTAACATTAAGAACTTTTCATACTGGTGGAGTATTCACTGGGGGTACTGCAGAACATGTACGAGCCCCCTCTAATGGAAAAATAAAATTTAATGAGGATTTGGTTCATCCCACACGTACACGTCACGGACATCCTGCTTTTCTGTGTTATATAGACTTGTATATAACTATTGAGAGTGAAGACATTCTACATAATGTAAATATTCCACCTAAGAGTTTTCTTTTAGTCCAAAATGATCAATATGTAGAATCCGAACAAGTGATTGCTGAGATTCGCGCCGGAACATACACTTTCAATTTTAAAGAGAAGGTTCGAAAACATATTTATTCTGATTCAGAGGGAGAAATGCACTGGAGTACCAATGTGTACCATGCATCTGAATTTACATATGGTAATGTTCATCTATTACCAAAAACAAGCCATTTATGGATATTAGCAGGAGGGTCGTGCAGCTCCCGTGTAGTCCCCTTTTCGATTCACAAAGATCAAGATCAACTGAACACTCATTCACTTTCTGTCGAACGACGATATAGTTCTAACCGCCCGGAAACTAATGAGCAAGTGAAAAAGGTTCTTTTTCGTTCGGATATTTCGGGTAAAATAGAGGGCAATCTTCCTGTTTATTCCAAATTAAATAAAATCATATATACTGGTCATTTCAATATACAATATCCTGCTATTCTATATGATAATTCTAATTTATTGTCAAAGAGGCGAAGCAATAGATTGATCATTCCATTCCAGTCGATTCAAGAACGAAAGAAAGAAACAACGCTCGATTCAGATTCCGATATCTTGGTTGAAATACCCATAAATGGCATTTTCCGCAGAAATAGTATTTTTGCTTATTTTGATGATTCTCAATACAGAAGAACAAGCTCGGGAATCACTAAATATGGGACTACGGAGGTGCAGTCAATCGTCAAAAAAGAGGATTTGGTTGATTATCGAGGGGCAAAAGAATTTAAGCCAAGATATCAAATGAAAGTAGATCAATTTTTTTTCATTCCTGAGGAAGTACATATTTTTCCTGGATCTTCTTCCATAATGGTGCGGAATAATAGTATCATTGGAGGAGATACATTACTCACTTTAAATAGAAGAAGCCGAGTAGGCGGATTGGTCCGAGTGGAGAAAAAAAAAAATAGGATTGAACTTCAAATCTTTTCTGGAAATATTTATTTTCCTGGAGAGGCGGATCGGATAGTCCGCCACAGCAGCATCTTAATACCACCAGGAACGGGAAAAAGAAATTCGAAGGGATCAAAAACTAAATGGAAAAATTGGATTTATGTGCAAGGTATCATACCGACCAAGACAAAGTTTTTTGTTTTGGTTCGACCTGTAGAAACATATGAAATAGCAGACGGTATAAATTTATCAACACTTTTCCCCCAGGATCCGTTGCAGGAAAGGGATAACATGAAACTTCGAATTGTCAATTATCTCCTTTATGGAAATGGCAAAGCCTTTTTTGGCGTTCCTGACACAAGTAGTCAATTAGTTCGAACTTGTTTAGTATTGAATTGGAACCACGCCAAAAAAGGGTCTTCTATCGGGGAGGCCCATGTTTTCTTTGTTCAAGTAAGGACAAATGACCTAATTCGCAATTTTATAAGAATCGACTTAGTAAACTCCCCTCTTGTGTATACCGGAAAAAGGAATGATTCATCAAGTTCCTGGTTGATCTACAATACTGGATCAAGTCGCACCTATATCAATCCGTTTTATTCCAAGACATGCATTCAACAACCCCTTATCCAAACTCAAGTAACTATTCGTACCTTGTTGAATAGAAATAACGAATATCAATCTTTGATAATTTTGTCATCATCCAATTGTTTTCAAATGGGTCCATTCAAGAGTGTAAAATATCACAATGGAATAAAAGAAGCACTTCAAAGGGATCCCCCCCTAGTTTCCGTTAGGAAATTGAAATCATTGGGTTCCTTAGGAACAGCCCTTCCAATTATGAATTTTGACCGTTTACTAACCCATAATCAAATTTTGGTAATGAAATATTTGCAACTTGACAATTTTAAACAGACTTTTGACATAATTCAATATTATTTAATGGATGAAAATGAAAGGATTTCGAATCCCGATCTATGCAGTAAAAAATTTTCGAATCCATTTTTTTTTAATTGGTATTTTATCCATTGTAATTTTTGTGAAGAGAGACCCACAATAATTAGTCTTGGACAGTTTATTTGTGAAAATGCATGTATAGCGAAAAACAGACCCCACCTA